AAGTCGAATAAAAGTTCTAGAAAAAGAAAAGAGATCTCTTGTTATAGATATGCTCGAAAAAAGGACCAGATTGTACAATGATGAAAATGAACAAAAATGCTTGCACAAAACATATGATCCTCTTTTGAATGGACCATATCGCGGAACAATAAAAAAATTATATTCAAAGAATGATTTAATCAGCAATAGAAATAGAACAACGGAAGATGCCATAGAAACGTTTTGGATAAATAAGATTCATGATATACTTTATATATATAATGATTCCCGAAAATTTGAACACCAAAAAAATTTACTTGATGGGGAATCGGTATTGAATTTTATTGGAAATTCTTTATCCTCAATATCAATAGGGAAATTTTCTTTTGAATCCACACATAGTTCTAATTTGAAAAAATTTTCTTTGTTGTCTTTATTAGCAGAACAAAAAACGATTGATTTAGAAAGTCAAGCAAAAGCTTTAAAATTTCGAATTGATGGAATTACAACTGATCTCAATGATGAAACGACAATTAGAAATAAATCTATTGGAATAGAAGAAATTTTGAAAAAGGTTCCTCGATGGTCATATAAATTGACCAATGGTTTAGAAGAAGAGGACGAAAATGAAGAAGAATCAACCGAAGATCCCGGGCTTCGTTCAAGAAAAGCCAAACGTGTGGTAATTTATACTGATAACGACCAAAATACCAATTCTATTACTACTAATAATAGTATTAGTAATAATGATGAAGTGGAAGAAGTAGCTTTGATACGTTACTCACAACAATCTGATTTTCGTCGGGATATAATCAAAGGATCCATGCGTGCTCAAAGACGTAAAACAGTTACTTGGGAAATGTTTCAAGCAAATATGCATTCTGCACTTTTTTTGGATCGAATAGACAAAACATTTTTTTTCTCTTTTTTTGATATATCTGAAATGAGAAATAGAATTTTTAGGAATTGGCTGAGAAGAGAACCAGAATTGAGAATTTCCGAATGTGAAGAAGAGACAAAAGAAAAAGGGAAAAAATACAAGGAAAAGAAAGAGGAAAATAAACGGATACGGATAGCAATATCCGAAACTTGGGATACCATTATATTTGCTCAAGCAATAAGGGGTTCCATGTTAATAACGCAATCTTTTCTTAGAAAATACATTATATTGCCCTCATTGATAATAGCTAAAAATATCGGTCGTATATTATTATTCCAATTCCCCGAGTGGGACGAGGATTTGAAAGAATGGAATAGGGAAATGCATGTTAAATGCACCTATAATGGTGTTCAATTATCAGAAACAGAATTTCCAAAGGATTGGTTAACAGACGGTATTCAGATAAAGATTCTATTTCCTTTCTGTCTGAAACCTTGGCGAAAGCCTAAGGTACGATCTAGTCTAACGAAAAAAAAAAGAAAAAAAGAAAATTTTTGTTTTTTAACAATCTGGGGAATGGAAGCAGAGCTTCCCTTCGGTTCTCCCCGAAAACAATCTCCTTTTTTTGAACCTATTTATAAGGAACTCGAAAAAAAAATTCGAAAAGTAAAAAAGAAATTTTTTCGAGTTTTAAGAGTTTTCAAAGAAAGAAAAAAATGGTTTCTGAAAGTTAGGAAAGAAAGAACGGGATGGATCCTCCCAATAGTTCTAATTCGAAAACAAATAATGAAAGAATTTGAAAAAGTAAACCCAATTTTCTTATTTAAATTGAGTAAAGTGAAAGTATATGAACCACATGAAAAGAAAAAAAATGACAAAACTCCTAATAAGATTACTCGTGAATCGAGTATTCAAATTCAATCTATGAATTGGACAAGTTATTCACTCATAGAAAAAAAAATGAAAGATCTTGCCGATAGGACACTCACAACAAGGAATCAAATAGAACAAATCACAAAAGACAATAAAAAAATAGCTATAATTTGTGATGGTAAAAGATTGGAATCGTGTAAAAATATTTTTCAGATACTCAAAAGACAATACATTCGATTATTACGTAAATCAGATTATTTTATGAAATCTTTCATCGAAAAAATATACATAAATATCTTCCATATTTTCAGTATCAATATACAACTTTTCTTTGAATCAAAAAAAAAAAATTTGAATAAATCTACCATTTACAACGATGAAACAAATCAAAATACAATGAACTTTATTTCGACTCTAAAAAAGTCCTTTTCTAATAGTATTAATAGTACTACTCTTATTACTGAAATTAGTAATAATTCAAATATTTATTACAACTTATCCTCCTTGTCTCAAGCATATGTATTTTACATATTATCGCAAACTCAATTATTTAACAAGTATGACTTGAGATCTATACTTCACTATGACAGAACTTATCCATTTCTTAGGGATACAATTAAGAATTATTGTATGACACAAGGAATATTTGATACCAAATCAAGGTACAAGAAAATTAATAAGTCTGAAATAAATGAATGGAAAAACTGGTTAAGGGATCATTATCAATACAAATTATCTCAGACGAAATGGTTTCGATTAGTACCCCAAAAATGGGGAAATAAAGTAAATAAACATTATATAATTCAAAATAAAGATAAAGACTCAATAAAATTGGATTCATATAAAAAAGAAAAAGACCAATTAATTCATTACATGAAACAAAATCATAATTATGATGCAGTGGATTCATTAACGAGTCAAAAAGAAAAATTGAAAAAACACTACAGATATGATCTTTTATCACATGAATATATGAATTATGGGAATAAAGAGGACTCATATATTTATGAATCTACATTACAAGTAAATGGGAACCAAGAAATTCCATATAATTTATACACAATGAAAGCCGAATCATATTATATATTAATAACTATAGTTATTAATGATTACCTAGAGGAAGGATATATTGTCGATATGGATCAAAATATGAATAGAAAATATTTGGATTCTAGAATTCTTTGTTTTTCTATTAGAAAAAATATTGATATTGAAGCTTGGATCAATGCGCATATCGATACCAAGATTAATAAAAATCTTAAGACTGAAACTAATAATTATCAAAAACTTGAAAAAAAAAAACTTTTTGTTTTTGATTGGATAGGAATGAATGAAGAAAGATTATATCATAAGATATCAAATCCAGAACCTTGGTTCTTCCCAGAATTTGGGCTACTTTTTAATGCGTATAAAATTAAACCACAGATCATACCAATTCAATTACTTTTTTTAAATTTTTATTTCTATGAAAATCTTAGTCAATCTAATAACATTAACTTAAATCAAAAAAAGAATCCTCATATATCATCTAATCAAAAAGAATATCTTGAATTTGAAAATTCCAACCAAGAAAAAAATGAACAACAAGGCCAAGGAGATCTTAGATCAGATCTACGAAAAAAAAAAAAAAAAGATGTTGAAGAGAATCATACGAAATCAGAAATTAAAAAACATAAAAAGAAAAAACAATCCAAAAGCAATAAGGAAGCAGAACTCTATTTTTTCTTGAAAAAATATTTCCTTTTTCAATTAAGATGGGATGACTCCTTGAATCAAAGAATGATCGATAATATCAAGGTATATTGTCTCCTACTTAGACTAATAAATACAAAGGAAATTGTTATATCCTCGATTCAAAGAGGAGAGATGTGTCTGGATGTGATGCTGATTCAAAAGGATCTAGCTCTTACAGAACTAATAAAAAAAGGAATATTGATTATCGAACCAATTCGTCTATTTCTAGAAAGGGGTGTAAAATTGATTATATATCAAACCATAGGTATTTCATTGATCAATAAGAACCAAACTAATGGAAAATACCTAAAAAAAAGATATGTTGATAAGAAAAGTTTCGATAGATACATTGGACGATATAACAATATGCTTGCGAATGGAGACAAAAATCATTATGATTTTTTTGTTCCTGAAAATATTCTATCTCCTAGACGTCGTAGAGAATTAAGAATTCTAATTTGTTTCAATTCCTGTAATTGGAATGTTGTGGATAGAAATCCAGCATTTTGCAATGAAAACAAGATAAAAAACTACAGACAATTTTTGAATAAGCATCTTAATACAGATACAAATAAATTCACTAAATTCAAATTCTTTCTTTGGCCCAATTACCGATTAGAAGATTTAGCTTGTATGAATCGTTATTGGTTTGATACCAATAATGGCAGTCGATTCAGTATGTCAAGGATACATATGTATCCGCGATTCAGAATTATCTAATGATATATTTCCTATCTAATCAGATAATATGCGAGATATCTAGTAGATAAAAGCAAAAAAAAAATATACATATATCCTGTTACATTCTAGTACATGATACTTGATTAAATAGTGTATTCATATCCATTCAACTGGATCTAGGAGGAAATCCGCAGAATCTTTTTTTTTTTTTTTTATATACAAAGAAATCATTCTCTTTCGTGAATGCAAAAATACCCTTTTCTATTTTCTATCTAATCAAATTTTCAATTCGATTTGGATGAAGTCAAAAAGTGGTATATGAATAAATCTAAATTTTTATCTGGTAGAGACAAAAATTACTGGCATAATAATTTATTATTTTTCCCGATCGGTAAAATCCACAAAAAAGAAAGAAAAAGATGAAAAAAATTTATGATCAAAAATTCATTCATCTCAGTTATTCCACAAGAAGAAAAAGAGAAAAACAAGGGATCTGTTGAATTTCAAGTATTCAGTTTCACCAATAAGATACGTAGACTTACTTCCCATTTAGAATTGCACAAAAAGGATTTTTTATCGCAAAGAGGTCTACGAAAAATTCTGGGAAAACGTCAACGACTGCTGACTTATTTGTCAAAGAAAAATGGAGTACGTTATAAGAAATTAATTGGTCAGTTGGATATTCGGGAACCAAAAACTCATTAATTTAAAAATTTCAAGATTCGTTTTGAATTTATTATTAGTTATGAGATTTTTCCTTTTAATGAAAAATTTAGGAAATAATGAATCGGGGAAGAAAAAATATGACTGTACCGGATACAAGAAAGGGTTTGATGATAGTCAATATGGGTCCTCACCACCCATCAATGCATGGTGTTCTTCGACTGATCGTTACTCTCGAGGGTGAAGATGTTATTGACTGTGAACCCATATTGGGCTATTTACACAGAGGAATGGAAAAAATAGCAGAAAACCGAACAATTATACAATATCTGCCTTATGTAACACGTTGGGATTATTTAGCTACTATGTTCACAGAGGCAATAACGGTAAATGCGCCAGAACAGTTGGGAAATGTTCAAGTACCCCAAAGAGCGAGTTATATAAGAGTAATTATGCTAGAACTCAGTCGTATAGCTTCTCATTTGTTATGGCTTGGACCTTTTATGGCGGATATTGGTGCACAGACTCCCTTTTTCTATATTTTCAGAGAGAGGGAATTACTATATGATTTATTTGAAGCTTCTACAGGTATGCGAATGATGCATAATTATTTCCGTATCGGAGGAGTAGCTGCTGATCTACCTTATGGATGGATAGATAAATGTTTGGATTTCTGCGATTATTTTTTAACCAGAGTTGCTGAATATGAAAAACTTATTACGCGGAATCCTATTTTTTTGGACCGAGTTGAAGGAGTGGGCATTATTGGTGGGGAGGAAGCAATAAATTGGGGCTTATCAGGACCCATGTTACGAGCTTCTGGAATACCATGGGATCTTCGTAAAGTTGATCATTATGAGTGTTACAATGAATTCGATTGGGAAGTCCAATGGCAAAAAGAAGGAGATTCATTAGCTCGTTATTTAGTACGAATAGGTGAAATGACGGAGTCCATAAAAATTATTCAACAGGCTATAGAAGGGATTCCGGGGGGGCCCTATGAGAATTTGGAAGTCCGACGCTTTGATTTTGATAGAGCAAAAAATTCTGAATGGAATGATTTGGAATATGGATTCATTAGTAAAAAACCTTCACCCAATTTTGAATTGTCGAAACAAGAACTTTATATGAGAGTAGAAGCCCCAAAAGGAGAATTAGGAATTTATATGATAGGAGATAATAGTGTTTTCCCTTGGAGATGGAAAATTCGTCCACCCGGTTTCATCAATTTGCAAATTCTTCCCCAATTAGTTAAAAGAATGAAATTGGCTGATATCATGACGATACTAGGTAGTATAGATATCATTATGGGAGAAGTTGATCGTTGAAATGATAATTGATATGACAGAAGTGCAAGCTATCAATTCTTTTTCTAGTTCGGAATCCGTAAAAGAAGTCTATGGACTCATATCGCTGTTTATCCCCATTTTGTCCCTTATATTAGGAATCATAATAGGGGTACTCGTAATTGTGTGGTTAGAAAGAGAAATATCCGCAGCGATACAACAACGTATTGGGCCTGAATATGCTGGCCCATTGGGAATTCTTCAAGCTATAGCGGATGGGACCAAATTACTTTTTAAAGAGGACCTTTTCCCATCTAGAGGTAATATTCGTTTGTTTAGTATTGGACCGTCTCTAGCGGTTATATCGATTCTACTAAGTTATTTAGTAATGCCCTTCGGGTATCGTCTTGTTTTAGCCGATCTCAGTATCGGTGTTTTTTTATGGATCGCCATTTCAAGTATTGCCCCTATTGGGCTTCTTATGTCAGGATATGGCTCGAATAATAAATATTCCTTTTCGGGTGGTCTACGGGCTGCTGCTCAATCTATTAGTTATGAAATACCATTAACTCTATGTGTGTTATCAATATCTCTACGTGCGATTCGTTGGAACATGAACTTTTTCCTTCTCTACTCGAAATAAAGAAAAGAGCTTGAACGTATTGAATAGATATTCCCCTTTTTATTTATCATTCGGATTGATGAGTTAAACCAGATAGTTATATGAGTGAAAGAAAACAGCCTCTAAATTCGCAGTAAGAAGACAAAATCTCATTCCCTATGTACAAGAATAAAATGGAAGTAAACATAAGATAAGCAGTGTAAACAGTTTACCCCAAGATTAGATTCTTTGATTAGTTATCATATCTTGAAGCGGGCACAAAAGATCAACTGTATGGAGTTTCCACTACTGTTTTGTATGTATTACCATACCTGGGATCAATCTAAAATAGTGGACGGTTAGAAACACTAAGGTACACAAAAGATTAGTAATGGAGATAGTTTTAGGTAGGAAAAAAGAGGTATTTCCACATAAAAAGAATCATAAGAAGGGCTTTAAGTTGGTAGAAATGATCAAGCAGTACTTCCTCACAATTCCGATCTAGAGTATGCTCCTATTCACTGATTAAGGGAATGACTATAAAGAACGAATTAATCCTTTTTTCGAAGTAGCTTCTTCTCAGAAAGAAGAACAGGAACAAAAGAAATGGAATACATACAATAATACAGACAATAAAAATATATATAGATAGAATAAGAAAAATGAAGAAAAAAAATAAATATTTTTTTTCTTCTATCCATACATATGGAATTCTTATCATGATTCATGAAATGAACTAGTCTCTAATTCTTTAATATCTATTGACATAACAAGTATTTTATTAAAGGATTAAGTTATTACTGAAACAAAGATAAATTTGAATTCTAAAGGATGAGAATGAGATCAATTCGGAAGTGTTTTTTTTCTTATTCTAGCAGACGGAATTTCATTGGTCTAATTTGGGATTATGTGACGTATCTTTATTCTTCTATTTACCTACAAAGATGTTGACGGAATCGGTCCTTACATTTATTTGTAACCATAGAGGAGCCGTATGAAGCTGAGGTCTCATGTACGGTTTTGGAATAGCGATAGGAACAGTGAGTGATGTTATTATCGACTATGATTATCTAATAGTTTAAGTACAGTTGATATAGTTGAGGCGCAGTCAAAATATGGTTTTTGGGGATGGAATCTATGGCGTCAACCTATAGGATTTATAGTTTTTCTAATTTCTTCTCTAGCAGAATGTGAGAGATTACCTTTTGATTTACCAGAAGCAGAAGAGGAATTAGTAGCAGGTTATCAAACCGAATATTCAGGTATCAAATACGGTTTATTTTACGTTGCTTCTTACCTAAATTTATTAGTTTCTTCATTATTTGTAACAGTTCTTTACTTAGGTGGGTGGAATTTATTTATTCCATACATATTCATTCCCGAGCTTTTGGTAAAAAATAAAATGGTTGTAGTCTTTGGAATGACAATTGGTATCTTTATTACATTAGTTAAAGCTTATTTGTTTCTGTTCATTTCTATCACAACAAGATGGACTTTACCTAGGATGAGAATGGATCAGCTATTAAATCTTGGATGGAAATTTCTTTTACCTATCTCTTTAGGTAATCTATTATTGACAACTTCTTTTCAACTTGTTTCACTATAAATAATAGAATATGATAACGATATTCTAGATTCCTAACCTTTCTCAAACAAGAAAAAGAAACATCACTTTATTCATGGATATCTAATATGTTCCCTATGGTGACTGGGTTCATAAATTACGGTCAACAAACAATACGAGCTGCAAGGTACATTGGTCAAAGTTTTATAATTACCCTATCTCACACAAATCGTTTACCTGTAACTATTCAATATCCTTATGAAAAATCAATCGCATCAGAGCGTTTCCGTGGTCGAATTCACTTTGAATTTGATAAATGTATTGCTTGTGAAGTATGTGTTCGTGTATGTCCAATAGATCTACCCGTTGTTGATTGGAGATTAGAAAAAAATATAAAAAAAAAACAATTGCTTAATTACAGTATTGATTTTGGATTCTGTATATTTTGTGGTAACTGTGTCGAGTATTGTCCAACAAACTGTTTATCAATGACTGAAGAATATGAACTTTCCACTTATGATCGTCACGAGTTGAATTATAATCAAATTGCTTTGGGACGATTACCGATGTCAGTAATTGGAGATTACACAATTCAAACAGTTTTGAATTGGACTCAAATCAAAATAGACAAGAATAAACTACCTGATTCGAGAACGATTACCAATTACTAAGATTTTGTTTTAATATAGAACTTTTTTTCATTTTGGTTGATTAGTAACTCTTAATACTAACTATAATATAACCATTTAGTATTGAGAATTATTGTTTGATTTAAGCTGAAAATACATTTTCCTCATAATTTATTTCGGAATAAACAATTTGAATTACTCTTTTTCGAATAAAAATAGGAATAAGATTAAATTCAATTAGAAACATTTCATATACAAGAAAAAATAGAGTAACCCTTTTTCTGAATCATTCAGTAAGGTCATGAAATATTTCGACTTATTTATCTCTTATTTTATACATAATGGATTTACTTGGACCAATACATGATATTCTTGTAATATTTCTGGGATCAGTTCTTATATTAGGGGGTTTGGGAGTAGTATTACTTACCAATCTAATTTATTCTGCCTTTTCGTTGGGATGGGTTCTTTTTTGTATATCCTTATTCTATATTTCATCAAACTCCTATTTTGTAGCTGCTGCGCAGCTCCTTATTTATGTGGGAGCCATAAATGTCTTAATTATATTTGCTGTAATGTTCATAAGTGGTTCAGAATATTCTAATGATTCCCATCTTTGGACCATTGGGGATGGGGTCACTTCAGTGGTTTGTACAAGTATTTTTTTTTCACTAATTACTACTATCCCAGATACATCATGGTACGGGATTATTTGGACTACAAGATCAAACCAAATTATAGAACAGGACCTAATAAGTAATGTTCAACAAATTGGGATTCATTTATCAACAAATTTTTATCTTCCGTTTGAACTTATTTCGATAATTCTTTTAATTTCTTTAATAGGTGCAATTACTATGGCTCGTCAATAATAAATACTTAGAATTTCAAATTCTAAATCAAATAAAAAATAGAAAGGTTTTCGTTAAATTTATTGCCAATACCCTCTTTTCTTTTGTAATTGTTCTATTTTAGTCAAGTGAATCAGTTGAATTGTTATTCGTATTGAAATTTGATGAGGAATTAGTCAATGATGTTCGAACATGTACTAGTTTTGAGTGTATATTTATTTTCTATCGGTATCTATGGATTGATCACAAGTCGAAACATGGTTAGAGCACTTATGTGTCTTGATCTTATACTAAATTCGGTTAATATTAATCTCGTAACATTTTCTGATTTATTTGATAGTCGACAATTAAAAGGAGACATTTTCTCAATCTTTGTTATAGCTGTTGCAGCTGCTGAAGCAGCTATTGGTCTAGCTATTGTTTCGTCGATCTACCGTAACAGAAAATCAACTCGTATCAATCAATCCAACTTGTTGAATAATTAGTAGCAATAATAATAAATAACCATATAAATAAAGACATATTAAGACATATATATAATATTTATTGTATAATTTAGAATTTATCTATATAATATATTCATATTGATCTGATTAACCAATTTGAATTCGCATGTGCTATGACCACGTTTGTGAAAAGTCAGAATTTCTTAGCCCTTTCCTATGAACAGATTTAGAAATATTAATCCATCTTTAGATGGATTAATAAAATTTGATAAACCACTGATTCGTCTGGTGTTTATAATATTATAATATAAATATATGATTCATTTACTATGGATTTTACCAGACCAGATCGAAAAGTTTTATGTTCAAAACTGGAATTTGTAGACCCAATGTCGCATTCAGTAAAAATTTATGATACATGTATAGGGTGTACTCAATGTGTACGAGCCTGTCCCACAGATGTATTGGAAATGATACCTTGGAATGGATGTAAAGCTAAACAAATTGCTTCTGCGCCAAGAACCGAGGACTGTGTAGGTTGTAAGAGATGTGAATCCGCTTGCCCAACAAATTTTTTGAGTGTTCGTGTTTATTTATGGCATGAAACAACTCGGAGCATGGGTCTATCTTATTGATACGTTACAAAAAACTCCACTTGAATCATTTGATTCCTTTTTACCGACAAAAACCCGTACTCGATAAAATATATTATTCCGAGCACGGGTTTTTCTGGTCAAAGCGTATCTTGTCTTTATCACGAGTTATTTTCCTTGGTTAACAATAATTGTCGTTTTACCAATATTTGCAGCTTCTTCCATTTTTTTTCTCCCCCATAAAGGGAATAAGGTCTTTCGATGGTATACTACTTGTATTTGTTTAATAGAACTCCTCCTAACAACCTATGTATTCTGTTATCATTTCCAATTGGATGATCAATTAATCCAATTGGAGGAGGATTTCAAATGTATAAATATTTTTGATTTTCACTGGAGACTGGGAATCGATGGACTTTCCATAGGACCCATTTTACTAACAGGATTTATCACTACTTTGGCAACTTTAGCGGCTTGGCCAGTTACTCGAAATTCGCGATTGTTCTATTTACTAATGTTAGTAATGTATAGTGGTCAAATAGGATTATTTTCTTCTCGAGACCTTTTACTTTTTTTCATCATGTGGGAGTTAGAATTAATTCCTGTTTACTTACTTCTATCTATGTGGGGGGGAAAGAAACGTTTGTATTCGGCTACAAAGTTTATTTTGTACACTGCAGGGGGTTCTGTTTTTCTCTTAATAGGAGTTTTAGGTATGGGTTTATATGGTTCCAATGAACCAACATTAGATTTTGAAAGATTAGCTAATCAATCATATCCTGTAGCATTGGAAATAATATTCTATTTTGGTTTCCTTATTGCTTATGCTGTCAAATCGCCGATTATACCCCTGCATACATGGTTACCAGATACCCATGGAGAAGCACATTACAGTACATGTATGCTTCTAGCTGGAATCTTATTAAAAATGGGAGCATATGGATTGATTCGAATTAATATGGAATTATTACCCCACGCTCATTCTCTATTTTCTCCCTGGTTGGTGATAGTTGGAACGATACAAATAATCTATGCAGCTTCAACCTCTTTCGGTCAACGCAATTTAAAAAAGAGAATAGCCTGCTCCTCCGTATCTCACATGGGTTTCATAATTATAGGAATTGGTTCTATAACCGACACAGGACTTAATGGGGCTATTCTACAAATACTCTCTCATGGATTTATTGGTGCTGCACTTTTTTTCTTGTCGGGAACGAGTTGTGATAGAATACGTTTTGTTTATCTAGACGAAATGGGTGGGATATCTCTTCCAATGCCAAAAATATTTACTATGTTTAGTAGTTTCTCGATGGCTTCTCTTGCATTGCCGGGAATGAGTGGTTTTGTTGCCGAATTAGTAGTATTTTTGGGGATAATTACCAGTCCAAAATATCTTTTAATGCCAAAAATTCTAATTACTTTTGTAATGGCAATTGGAATGATATTAACTCCTATTTATTTATTGTCTATGTCACGTCAGATGTTCTATGGATACAAGTTATTCAATGTCCCAAACTCCCTTTTTGTAGATTCTGGACCGCGAGAACTATTTGTTTCGATCTGTATCTTTTTACCCGTAATAGGTATTGGTATTTATCCGGATTGCGTTTTCTCACTATCAGTTGATAAAATAGAAGGTATTTTATCTAATTATTTTCATAGATAGTTTTCATTAATGAGAAAGTATTATAATTCTGTGGTTTTCATTTACTATTTTTTATTCCCCATACAATGAAAAAAAGTGAATTCAAATTGTAATTAGATACATCTCGAGTTTTGGAGAACCACTTCCATAGTTCTCCAAAACTCGCACAAACTTTCATTATATATGGCCTGATATTCTTATCTTATGTATTTCTTTGTATTCTTTTTATGTTTATGTAATTTATTCAATTAGATTGTAATGTGAATGAACCATAACTATGTAGACCTATTCCTAATAGATTGATCCCAAAATAGCATATCCAAATTATAAGAAATCCTATAGAAGCTACAAGTGCTGGATTGGTACCTTGAAAATGGATATTTATTCTAATATGCGAATAAATCGCGAATATGGTCCAAGTAATAAATGCCCAAGTTTCTTTGGGGTCCCAATTCCAATAGGATCCCCATGCCTCATTAGCCCATACTGCTCCCGAAAGTATGCCCATGGTTAAAAAAATGAACCCTAAACTAATGATACGATAAGTCCAATAATCCAAACGCTGAGTCAATTGATATTTGTAATAATTTCGAAATGAAAGAAAAGAGGTGTTTTTAAAAACACTTCTTTTTTTATTCAAATATTCGGTCTCAGCAAAGAAAAATGACTTAATTAATAAATTTTTCCTTTTCGAAAAAATATCCATGTTTTTTCGAAATGTAATAACTAAAAGAGCGACTGATAATAATGATCCGCATAAAAGAGTTGCATAGCTCAATAACATCATACTTACGTGCATCATTAACCATTGAGATTTTAGAGCAGGTACTAATATTGCAGATTGTCGCATTTCAGTTGAAAGACATGACGTGACGAAGCCTTGAGTAAAAATAACACTTGGTACGGTTATTACGCTTAAATCATTTTTATAATTCCTAAGATAGGGAATCATATGAATAATGGAGAAACTCCACGAAAGAAAAATTAATGATTCGTATAAATTACTTAACGGAAAATGCCCCGAATAAATCCATCGAGTAATTAATAATCCTGTTATAGAGAAAAAAGTGGATATTATCCCTTTTTCCGACGAATCACATAATCCTGCAATTTTGGGGATTAATAAGGTCATCAAATGAATCGTAATCACAATTGAAATGATCGAAAAAGAGATATGAGTTAATATATGTTCTAAAGTCACAAATATCATAAAAAAGGTCCCATTGCCAAATGGAAATCAGGAATTAAATATATTATAGAATGAATCTATTCTGCCCTTTTATGGGATGCCGCCACTCGGACTCGAACCGAGATGCTCTAGCACTGCTTCCTAAGAGCAGCGTGTCTACCGATTTCACCATGGCGGCTTGGCTTACTTGAAATAATAATAGTCGATTCATGTTGAATCGTCGAGATTCGACGATTCAACATGGATCATGGATCGATGAATAAATACTCGTGTCTAGTCTAAATTAGACATATATATTTTATTTGAATGCTCAATCAATGATCTATCGTCATAGGGTTCAGTTTTAACAATCAATTTTCACGTCCTATTAAATTTTTCCGTAACAGTTAGAACTGGATAGTTTTGCTCTCATATGAGATATAGAACTCAGAATGGAATCGTCTTTTTTTTATCTTTTTTTGATGATTTTGTTCATGGATACAAAAAAAATGGATTTTAGTAACGAACAAAATCAAATAACTATACCTACTATTTCATATGTATCACAATTTCATCATTAAATCAAGAAATTTTTCTAACAATTTCGATACCTTACTTATTATTATTAAATATTACTATTCCCTATTGTGTAAATAATTCTACATTTATGATAACATATTTCTCAAATCAATTAGGTTTTGGGGCTAGGCATATAACAAAAGAATTTCAATCTCTATTACAATTGTACTTTTTCCAATTTATTCGATTTTTCTATTGAAAAAAGTACAATTGATAGGAAAAAAACAACCATCTCATGAATTAAATATATATATACTCTAATGAAAATAAAAAATAATACTTAGAACCCCGTAGCATCTGTCTATTGCTAATTCTTTTGTCTATAGACAGAATTATTACTATAGATAAAAGACAAAAGAATTGGTATTCCACATACCGCAACAGTTATTATTAACTAATATGCAAGAATTCATTAGTTAATGTGAATCATTCATCTTAAAAAGTTTAAATTTTTGCGTGTTGTGTGTATTCAAATTATTCCAGGGCTTTATTATTTTTTTGTTGCACAAAAAAACTTTTTGAATGCCTAGTAGAAATTGATTTAGCTAAAGAAAAAGCTTTTATTGCAGCTAAATACCCCCTTTTCTTCCAAATATTTCTACGAATACGTTTTTTTGATATAGAAGTGCGTTTTTTTGGAACCGCCATTAAAAAAAAAGTTACTAATTTTTATTGTTCTATGTGAAAGACATGTATTGTTCAAAAAAAAATAGATTGTTCTTTCTTTTTATCTATACTTATTGCACCAATAATAGTTTTATTTTCGTTTTTTTTTTCATTTTCATAAAACATTTCATAACATACAAATATATAATAATAAATCATAGATAAATTCTATATAACTATATAAATATATACATATATATCATATAACATATCGTATTAACACTGGTTAATACTTGGTTAATACTAAAGTAGTTAAACAAAAGATTCCCTGGATCTTAATAAACAAAAGTTTTACTTATTAGATTTGAAGCCAGTTAATAAAATTCGTAACATTTCAAATAAATTAACTAAAATAACTAGGTTTTTCATTTTTTTGAGTCGAGTTATTAGTGGTCAATATGATCCATATTCGAATCAAATATCAAATACTGTTTTGGTGTAACTTTTTCTTTACTTAAATTTAGTATATACTAGTAGTATGATTCCAAATTTCATATTTTGTATCTTAATTAAGTATCTATCTTTAATATTGAGCAGTAATATTTTCTTAGTTATTTGATCATATTATTTGCTATTTGCTTTGCCAACCGATTGTAATTTTTTTTATTGTTCCCTTGGAATAATTGGTGAATTGAAAACAATTAAATTTTCAATTTATAAAATATAAAATAAGAGAAAAATTCGAATTTCTTTTTTTATGGAACATACATATCAATATGCGTATATAATACTCTTTCTTCCACTTCCAGTTACTATGTCAATAGGATTTGGACTTCTGTTTGTTCCGACAGCAACAAAAAATATTCGTCGTATGTGGGCTTTTGTTAGTGTTTTACTGCTAAGTATGGTTATGGGGTTTTCGGTCAATCTGGCTATTCAGCAAATAAATGGAAGTTTTATCTATCAATATCTATGTTCTTGGACCATCAATAATGATTTTTCCTTAGAGTTCGGATACTTGATCGATCCACTTACTTCTATTATGTCATTACTAATTTCTACTGTTGGAATCATGGTTCTTATGTATAGTGACAATTATATGTCTTACGATCAGGGATATCTGAGATTTTTTGCTTATATGAGTTTTTTCAATACTTCCATGTTGGGATTAGTTACTAGTTCCAATTTGATACAAATTCATATTTTTTGGGAACTAGTGGGAATGTGTTCCTATTTATTAATAGGTTTTTGGTTCACACGACCTATTGCAGCAAGTGCTTGTCAAAAAGCTTTTGTAATTAATCGTGTAGGTGATTTTGGTTTATTATTAGGAATCTTAGGTTTTTATTGGATAACAGGTAGTTTAGAATTTAGAGATTTGTTCGAAATAGTTAATAACTTGATCCATAATAATGGGGTCAATTTAAAATTTGCTATTTTATGTGCCTGTTTATTATTTCTTGGTGCAGTTGCTAAATCCGCACAATTTCCCCTTCACGTGTGGTTACCTGATGCTATGGAGGGACCTACTCCCATTTCGGCTCTTATTCATGCTGCTACTATGGTAGCAGCCGGAATTTTTCTTGTAGCACGACTTCGTCCTCTTTTTATAGTCATACCTTACATAATGAATCTCATTTCTTTAATAGGTATAATAACACTATTATTAGGAGCTACTTTGGCTCTTGCTCAAGGAGACATTAAAAGAAGTTTAGCCTATTCGACAGTGTCTCAATTGGGTTATATTATGTTAGCCCCAGGTATAGGTTCTTATCGAGCTGCTTTATTTCATTTGATCACTCATGCCTATTCTAAAGCTTTATTGTTTTTGGGATCCGGATCTATTATTCATTCAATGGAACCCGTTGTTGGATATTCGCCGGATAAAAGTCAGAATATGGTTCTTATGGGTGGTTTAAAAAAATATGTTCCAGTTACAAGAATCACGTTTTTATTAGGTACACTTTCTCTTTGTGGTATTCCACCTCTTGCTTGTTTTTGGTCCAAAGATGAAATTCTTACTGATAGTTGGTTGTATTCACCAATTTTCGCAATAATAGCTTATTTCACAGCAGGATTAACCGCATTTTATATGTTTCGAGTGTATTTACTTACTTTTGATGGCTGTTTGCGCGTTCATTTTCAAAATTATAGTAGCACTAAGCGTAGCTTGTTCTGTTCAATGTCTGTATCTCTATGGGGGAGAGAACCACTTAAAATAGACAATGAAAATTTACCTTTCTTAATCTTAAAAAGAAATATTAATAATAAGGTATTCTTTTTTTCATTTTTTTCAAAGGGTACATATAAAAATAAAATTTATAATAATGTAATAAATCGGATGCAATACTTTCGTACGTACTTTCAAAATAAATACACTTACATGTATCCTCATGAATCGGAAAATACTGTGTTATTTCCTCTGCTTGTATTAGTACTATTTACTTTGGTCGTTGGATTAATAGGAATTCCTTTTGATCAAGGAGTAATATATTTTGATATATTATCGAAATGGTTAACTACATTGACAAACCCTTTCCAAAAGAATTCTGTGGATTGGTACGAATTTTTGACGAATGCTATTTTTTCAGTAAGTGTATCCCTTTTCGGACTATTCATAGCATCCATTTTCTATGGGTCTGTTTATTCATCTTTCCAGAATTTGAACTTAATCAATTTTTTTGTAAAAAGGAGACCTAGGAGAATTCTATTGGATCAAATA